TTTTCTTTTTAATGAAAAAAAATTAAAAATGGTTTAATATATATATATATATACATATTAAATTTTTAATATATTAATATATATATATATAAATTAAATATATTATTATATTAATATAAATAATATATTAATTTTATTTTAAAATAATATTAAATTTAATAATTAATTAATTATTTCAATGAATATATATTGATGAATAATGATATTAATTTTCAATAATTAATATTATGAAAAGAAAAAAAAAGATAAATAATAATAATTTAATAATTAATATTAAATTTTATATATATAAAAAAAAAAAAAAACTATGGTAAAAAATATACTATTAAATAAATTTTTATAGTTTAAAAAATTTATTATAAATTTATTTTGCATATAAATTTTTGTATTTAATATTTTTAATTTTAATAATTAGAAATAATATATTATAGTAATTAATATTAAAAATTTAAGAAATTAAGATTTAGTAATATTTTAATTGATAACAAATTTTGTGCCAGCAGTTGCGGTTAAACAAAAATTAAATTAAATTTTATTAGTAATTAATTAATAAATAAATTTTTAATTAAATATTAAATTATTAAGTGAAATTTTAATTTATTAAAAATTAATTTTAACTTTTTTATAATTTAATAAATTTTATTTATAAACTAGGATTAGATACCCTATTATTAAAAATTTAAATTAATAATACTAAAATAGTATATAATTTTTTATTGAAACTTAAATAATTTGGCGGTATTTTAGTTCATTTAGAGGAATCTGTTTAATAATTGATAATCCACGATTAAATTTACTTAATTTATTATTTTGTATATCGTTGTTATAAAAATATTTTTAATAAAAAATAATATTTTAAAATTTTAATTATAAATTAAATCAGATCAAGATGCAGATTATAATTAAGAATATAATGGATTACAATAAATTTATTTATAATGAATATTAAATTTAAAGATTTAATTGAAAGTGGATTTAAATGTAATTTTAATTAATTTATTAAAATGATTAAAAATTAGAATATGTACATATTGCCCGTCGCTTTCATTAATAAGTTGGAATAAGTCGTAACAAAGTAGAGGTACTGGAAAGTGTTTCTAGAATTATCAAATTAGAGCTTGATAAAGTATTTCATTTACATTGAAATGATATTGTAATTAATTCAATTAATTTGAGGGGAAAAATTAATAATTTTATAAATAATAAAAATAATTTTAATATTAAAATTGGGGGGTTTTAGTATTAATAAAAAAAAAATTATAAAATTTATAGTAAATTAGTATTGTAAAAGAATTTTTAAATATTATGAAAATAAATTTAATTAAAAGTAAAATTTATTTTTTGTATCTTGTGTATCAGAGTTTATTAATTAAATTATTTTGTTTAAAATATTTCTCGAATTTAAAAGAGATAAATAGTTATAAGAGTTATTATTACATAAATATTTTTAATAATTATTTTGAAATGAAATGTTAATCGTTTTTAAAAATATCTAGTTTTTTTAGAAAAAAATTTAATTTTATTTTTTTTTTATATTTAATTAAATAATTAATTAAATATAAAAAAAAAATTATATTTTAAGGGATAAGCTTTAAATTAAATTTTTATAATTTCTAATTATTAAAATTAAAATTTTTAAAATTTATATTGTTTATCATTTTTAATTTATTATAAATAATTTTAATAAAAATAAAATTTTATATATTAAATTTAATTTTTTATAAAAAAAAAATATTTTAATTAAAAAAAATTAAGTATAATGATAAAATTAGTATTTAAATTAAAATAATATAAATAGTTAGTGAAAGTTAATTTTAAAGAATTCGGCAAATGTAAATATTCACTTGTTTATCAAAAACCTGTCTTTTTGTTAATAATTTAAAGTCTAATCTGCCCCCTGATTAATATATTAAAGGGCTGCAGTATATTGACTGTACAAAGGTAGCATAATCAATAGTCTTTTAATTGATGACTTGTATGAAAGATTGAATGAAATATTAGCTGTTTCAATTTTAATAAAAAAAATTAATTTTTTAGTTAAAAAGCTAAAATAAATTTAAAAGACGAGAAGACCCTATAGAGTTTAATAAATAAAATTATTAGAATTATTTATAAAATTATTAATTAAAATAAAATTATATATTTTATTGGGGTGATAAAAAAATAAAAAAAACTTTTTTTTTATAAATTTCATAGATAATTGAATAAATGATCCAAAAATATTTTGATTAAAAGAAAAAATTACCTTAGGGATAACAGCGTAATTTTTTTTTTTAGTTCAAATAAGAAAAAAAGTTTGCGACCTCGATGTTGGATTAAGATAAAATTTAAATGCAAAAGTTTAAAATTTTGATCTGTTCGATCATTAAAATCTTACATGATCTGAGTTCAAACCGGTGTGAGCCAGGTTGGTTTCTATCTTTAAATTAAAAAAAATATTTTAGTACGAAAGGAATTAATATTTAAATTAGATTTATAATAGAAAGAATATTAATAAAATTATTTATAAATAATTTAATATTAAAAATAATAATTTTTATTTAAGCTATTTTGGCAGAAAAGTGTAGTGGTTTTAGAAATCATAAATGTATAATAATTTAATTTATATAGGTAGTAAATGATAAGAATTGACATAATTTTAATTTTTATAGGTTTATTAGTTTTAATTTTAGGGGTTTTAATTGGGGTGGCTTTTTTAACTTTATTAGAACGAAAGATTTTAGGTTATATTCAAATTCGAAAAGGTCCTAATAAAGTGGGAATAATAGGTATTTTACAACCTTTTTCAGATGCTATTAAGTTATTTACTAAAGAACAAATTTTTCCTAATTTTTCTAATTATATATCTTATTATTTTTCTCCTGTAATTAGATTTATTTTATCTTTAATAATTTGAATATTAATTCCTTATTATTTTAATTTAATTAGATTTAATTTAGGGATTTTATTTTTTTTATGTTGTACTAGTATAGGAGTTTATACAGTCATAGTTGCTGGTTGATCTTCTAATTCAAATTATTCTTTATTAGGGGGATTACGATCAGTAGCTCAAACTATTTCTTATGAAGTAAGATTGGCTTTAATTTTAATATCAAGAATTATTATGATTATAGATTTTAATATAATAAGATTTATAAAATATCAAAATTTGATATGATTTTTTTTTTTAATATTTCCTTTAAGATTAAGATGATTTTCTTCTATATTAGCTGAGACTAATCGAACTCCTTTTGATTTTGCTGAGGGTGAAAGAGAATTAGTTTCTGGGTTTAATGTAGAATATAGAAGTGGGGGGTTTGCTTTAATTTTTTTAGCAGAATATTCAAGAATTTTATTTATAAGATTATTATATGTTTTATTATATTTAGGGGGTTATAGATTAGATTTTTTTTTTTATTTGAAATTAAGTTTAATTTCTTTTTTATTTATTTGAGTTCGAGGTACATTACCTCGTTATCGTTATGATAAATTAATATATTTAGCTTGAAAAATTTATTTACCAGTTTCTTTAAATTTTTTAATATTTTATTTAGGATTAAAAATTTTTTTATTTTAATAAATTAATTGTAGTATAAATTAATAGAATAAATATTCTTTCTTAAGTTTTCAAAACAAATGCTTATTTACAAGCTCATTAATTTAATTATTAAAAATTAATTTATCTCAGTAAATACTAATTAATGGGTTAAAAATATAATAAGAAAAATATATAATAGTTAATAGTTGTCCTGTAATAATATAAGGATCTTCAACAGGTCGTGCCCCAATTCAAGTTAATAAAATAATTGTTGTTACTATAATTCAAAAAAATAATTTATTAATAGGATAAAATTGAATTCCTTGTATTTTTTTATAAAATGTTATAGGTAAAATAATTAAAATTAAAATTGATAGAAGTAGTGCAATAACTCCCCCTAATTTATTAGGAATTGAACGTAAAATAGCATAAGCAAATAAAAAATATCATTCAGGTTGAATATGAATAGGGGTAACTAAAGGATTAGCAGGAATAAAATTATCAGGATCTCCTAATAAATAAGGATTAGTTAAAGTTAAAATAATTAATGAAAATAAAATAAAAATAAACCCAATTATATCTTTAAATGTAAAAAATGGATGAAAAGGAATTTTATCTAAATTTCTATTAATTCCTAGGGGGTTATTTGATCCTGTTTGATGTAAAAATAATAAATGAATTATAGTTATTATTAAAATAATAAATGGTAAAATGAAATGAAAAGTATAAAATCGAGTTAAAGTTGCATTATCAATAGCAAATCCTCCTCAAATTCAATTTACTAATATTGTTCCTAAATAAGGAATAGCTGATAATAAATTAGTAATAACAGTTGCCCCTCAAAAAGATATTTGTCCTCAAGGTAGGACATATCCTATAAATGCTGTTGCTATAAGAAGAAATAAAATAATTATTCCAACCATTCAAGTATATTTAAAATTGAAAGATTCATAATATATACCTCGACCAATATGAATATAAATACAAATAAAAAAAAAGGATGCTCCATTAGCATGGAGAGTGCGAATTAATCAACCATAATTTACATTTCGACAAATGTAATTTACACTATAAAAAGCTAATTCAATATTAGCAGTATAATATATAGTTAAAAATAATCCTGTAATAATTTGAATAATTAAACATATAGCTAGTAAAGATCCAAAATTTCATAAAGATGAAATATTTGAAGGAGTGGGTAAATCAATTAAAGAATTGTTAATAATTTTAAAAATTGGGTGTGTTTTTCGAATAGGTTTAAATATATTTATCATTAATTAGTTAGTTGATCGTAAGGGACCAAAAAAAATATTTGTAATTTTTACTACTGCAATTAAAGCAATAAATAAATAAATTATTATTATTATTATTATTAAAAATGTTTGATTATTATATAATTTAGATAAATTAATTTTATTTTCATTATTAAAAAAAATTAAATAATTAAAAAATTTATTTATTTCTAAGTTTCTAATATTAAGATTTAACCAATATAAATTTTTATATGTATAAATTCTTAATAATAATCTAAATATAGAAAAAATACATATTATTATTATTATATAAAATGAAATTTTAAAATATTCATTAGAGGCAATTCTAGATACATAAATAAATATAACTAATAATCCTCCTAGGAAAGTTAAAAATATAATATAAGAAAATCAATATGTGGATAGATTAATACTTGAAATTAAGCATACTAATAAAGTTTGAATTAAAATTATTAATCCTATTGATAGTGGATTAGATAAAAATAATATTGTAAATGAAAATATAATAATTAATAAAGAAAAAAATATTTTAATAATTTCAAAGAATAGTTTAATAAAATAATAATTTTGGAGATTATAGATAAAGGTATATCTTTTTCTTTGAAGTTTTTAAAGAAAAATCTTATTTTTGATTTACAAGACCAATGTTTTATTTTAAACTATAAAAACTAATGATAATTATTATAAATATGTGAATTTTAATTATTATTATATTTATTTTAGGAAATATAATTTTTGTCTCTAAACATAAACATTTACTAATTGTTTTATTAAGATTAGAATTTATTGTGTTAAGAATTTTTTTTTTTATAATTTTAATATTTTCATTTATAGAATATGATATATACATATTAATAGTATTTTTAGTATTTTCTGTTTGTGAAGGGGCTTTAGGTTTATCAATTTTAGTTTCTATAATTCGTACACATGGAAATGATTATTTTCAAAGTTTTAATTTACTATAAATGATAAGATTTTTTTTTATATTAATTTTTATAATTCCTTTATGTTTTAATTTTAATATATATTGAATGGTTCAAATAATATTATTTTTTATAATATTTATGTTTATAAATATAACAGTAAACATTGAAAATTTTAGTAATTTAAGTTATATATATGGATATGATATTTTATCATATGGATTAATTTTATTAAGAATTTGAATTTGTATTTTAATAATAATAGCTAGTGAAAATTTATATAAGCAAGATTATTATTTATCTTTTTTTTCTTTTAATTTAATTTTTTTATTAATTATATTATATTTAACTTTTAGTGTAATAAATTTATTTTTATTTTATTTATTTTTTGAGGGTAGATTAATTCCTACTTTAATATTAATTGTTGGTTGAGGTTATCAACCTGAACGTATTCAAGCTGGTATATATTTATTATTTTATACTTTGTTTGTTTCTTTACCTTTATTATTAGGTATTTTTTATGTTTTTAATGAAATAAACTATATTATAATATATTTTATAAAATTTTTTAATTTTGATTTATATTTACTATATTTTTGTATACTTATGGCTTTTTTAGTTAAAATACCTATATATTTTGTTCATTTATGATTGCCTAAAGCTCATGTTGAAGCTCCTGTTTCAGGATCTATAATTTTAGCAGGTATTATATTAAAATTAGGAGGTTATGGATTAATTCGAGTAATAATTTTGATTCAAGAAATAAGATTAAAATATAATATTATTTGAGTAAGAATTAGATTAGTTGGGGGGTTTTATATTAGTTTAAAATGTTTTTGTCAAGTAGATATTAAATCTTTAATTGCTTATTCATCAGTAGCTCATATAAGAATAGTAATTGGAGGAATTATAACAATAAATTATTGAGGATTTATTGGTTCTTATATTTTAATAATTGGACATGGGTTATGTTCTTCTGGAATATTTTGTTTAGCTAATATTAATTATGAACGTTTATATAGTCGAAGTTTATATCTTAATAAAGGTATAATAAATTTTATACCTTCAATAAGTTTATGATGATTTTTAATTATGTCTTCTAATATAGCAGCACCTCCTTCATTAAATTTAATAGGAGAAATTAGATTAATTAATAGATTATTAAGATGATCTTGAATTTCAATGTTAATATTAATATTAATTTCTTTTTTTAGAGCTGGTTATAGTTTATATTTATATTCTTATATTCAACATGGAAAATATCATTCAGGTATTTATAGATTTTATACTGGAGTATCTCGTGAATATTTATTATTAATATTACATTGATTACCTTTAAATATTTTAATTGTAAAAATTGATTATGTTATAATTTGATTTTAATTTAAATAATTTAATTAAAATATTGATTTGTGGTGTCAAAAATATGATTAATAAAATCATTTTAAGTTATTTTTAAAAATTCAATTTGTTTTATTAGATTTTTTTTTTTATTTAGATTAAGTATAAGATTTTTTTTTTTTATAATTTATTTTATTATAAATAATTTAGTAATTTTTTTAGAATGGGAAGTTATTTCTTTTAATTCTATAAGAATTGTTTTAAGAGTTTTATTAGATTGAATATCTTTATTATTTATGATATTTGTTTTATTAATTTCTTCTGTTGTTATTTATTATAGAAAAAGATATATAAATTCTGAATTAAATTTAAATCGATTTATTATTTTAGTTTTATTATTTGTTTTTTCTATAATTTTATTAATTATTAGCCCTAATATTATTAGAATTTTATTAGGATGAGATGGATTAGGATTAGTTTCTTATTGTTTAGTAATTTATTATCAAAATATAAAATCTTATAATGCAGGTATATTAACAGCTTTGTCTAATCGAATTGGGGATGTTTTTATTTTAATAGTAATTTCTTGAATAATAAATTATGGAAGTTGAAATTATTTATTTTATATAAATTTTATAAAAAATGATTTTTCAATAATTATAATTAGAAGAATAATTATTATAGCTGCTATAACTAAAAGTGCACAGATTCCTTTTAGTTCTTGATTACCTGCTGCTATAGCAGCGCCCACACCAGTTTCAGCTTTAGTCCCTTCATCTACTTTAGTAACAGCTGGGGTATATTTACTAATTCGTTTTAATTTATTACTAATTGATACAATATTTTTAAAATTTTTAATATTAATATCGGGATTAACAATATTTATAGCTGGTATTTCTGCAAATTATGAATTTGATTTAAAAAAAATTATTGCATTATCAACTTTAAGACAATTAGGTTTAATAATAAGAATTTTAAGTATAGGAATACCTGAATTAGCTTTTTTTCATTTATTAACTCATGCTATGTTTAAAGCTTTATTGTTTATATGTGCAGGAGTTATTATTCATATAATAATAAATATTCAAGATATTCGTTTTATAGGGGGGATTATTAATTTTATTCCTTTAACAGCTTTATGTATAAACATTTCTAATATAGCTTTATGTGGAATTCCTTTTTTAGCAGGGTTTTATTCTAAGGATTTAATTTTAGAAATTATGAGATTAAGAAATTTAAATTTATTTATTTTTTTATTATATTATATTTCTACGGGATTAACTATATTTTATAGATTTCGTTTAACTATATATTTAATAATTAATAATTTTAATTTATTATCTATTTATAATTTATATGATGAAGATTTTATTATATTAAAAAGAATATTTGTTTTATTATTTATAAGAATAATTAGAGGGAGATCATTAATATGAATAATTTTTCCTTATCCATATATGATTTATTTACCTTTTAATATAAAAATAATAGTAATTTATGTAAGAATTATAGGTTTATTAATGGGTTATTTAATTAGCAATATAAATATTAACAGATTAAATAAATTTTTAAAAATATATCAAATTAGAAATTTTTTATGCTTAATGTGATTTATACCTAATTTATCTACTTATGGGTTAAATTATTTTTATTTAAATTTTGGTCAAATTTTATTAAAGAATATTGATATAGGTTGAAGAGAAATATATAGAGGTCAAGGAATATTTTTTATTATAAAAAAATATACAGTTATTTATAACTTATTTCAAATAAATAATTATAAAATTTATTTATTTAGATTTATGTTATGAATAATAATTTATTATATTTTAATAATTTTATTATATTTAAATAGCTTATAAATTAGAGCATAATATTGAAGATATTAAGGAAATTAATTCAATTTTTAAATATATTTATAAAAATAATATTTTATTTTTACAGTGAAAATGTAATGTTTTATTTAAACTATATAAACAGAAATATTAATGGATTTAAACCACTAAAAATTAAGTTAGCAGCTTAATTTTAAACTTTATATTTCTTTAATTGGAATAACATTCAATTTTATCATTAACAGTGATATACCTCTATTTGGTTTCAATTAATAAATAAGGAGTAATTAACTCTATCTTTTAAGTCGAAATTAAATGCATAATTGCTTCTTATTTAAGATAAATTGAAATCAATATTTTTTGAATGCAAATCAAATGTTTTTATAAACTATAATCCTAATAATTGTTTATTAATTTGTTCAATTAAGTATATTTTGATTTCATTCATGAAATAATCCTAAAATTAAAATACAAATAAAAAAGAATCTAGTTTTTGTTCAAATAATAAAATTTGTAAGTTTAAATAAATTAATAATAGGAAAAATTAATGCAATTTCTACATCAAAAATTAAAAAAATTATTGTAATTAAAAAAAAATGTAATGAAAAAGGTAATCGAGCTGAAGATTTGGGGTCAAAACCACATTCAAAAGGTGAAGATTTTTCTCGATCTGAAAATGATTTTTTTGATAAGATAATTGATAAAAATATTATAATATTAGAAATTAATATAATAAAAATTAATATGTATATGATTATTAAAATTATTTATATTAAAATAATTAAACTTTTTGATTGGAAGTCAAATATACTAAATATATTATATAAATAATTAATTTCCCCATCAATAAATTGAAATATAAAGGAATAATCAAACTACATCTACAAAATGTCAATATCAAATTGCTGCTTCAAATCCGAAATGATGTTTATTAGAAAAATGGTTTTTAATATGACGAATTAAACAAATTAATAAAAATAAAGTTCCAATAATAACATGTAATCCATGAAATCCAGTTGCTATAAAAAAAGTTGATCCATAAATTCTATCTGCAATAGTAAAAGGTGCTTCATAATATTCATATGCTTGTAAAATAGTAAAATAAATTCCTAATATAATTGTAAAAAAAAGACTTTGTGTTGTTTGAGAATAATTATTTTCTATAATTGCGTGGTGAGCTCAAGTTACAGTAATTCCAGATGTAATTAAAATAATAGTATTTAATAAAGGAATTTGAAAAGGATTAAAAGTAATAATTCTTATTGGAGCTCAAATTCCCCCAATTTCAATATTAGGGGATAAACTTCTATGAAAAAAAGCTCAAAAAAAGGATAAGAAGAAAAAAATTTCAGAAATAATAAATAAAATTATTCCTCATCGTAATCCTTTTGTAACTAAAATAGTATGTTTCCCTTGGAAAGTTCCTTCACGACAAATATCCCGTCATCATTGATATATTGTTAAAATTGTAATGAAATATCCTAAGATTAATAAATTAATATTAAAATTATGAAATCATTTTATTATTCCTGTTACTAAAGTTAAAACTCCAATAGCTCCAGTTAAAGGTCAAGGTCTATAATCAACTAAATGATATGGGTGATTAAAATTATTTTTCATTAATTTACTTCTCTAGAATATAAAGTTCTTAAAATAGCAATAACATAAGATTGAATAACTGCAACAGCAGATTCTAAAATTAAGAGAAGAATTTGAATAAAAATTAAAATTACAATAAAATAAAAATATAAATTTGATCTTGTTCTTCTTAATAAAGTTATTAATAAGTGTCCTGCAATTATATTAGCTGATAATCGAACGGCTAAAGTTCCTGGTCGAATAATATTACTAATAGTTTCAATTAAAACTATAAAAGGTATTAAAATTCCAGGAGTTCCTTGAGGAATTATATGTATAAATATATGTTGGGTATTATTAATTCATCCATATAATATAAATCTTAATCAAAGAGGTAAAGAGATTGATAAAGATAAAGTTAAATGACTAGTTCTTGTAAAAATATATGGAAATAATCCTAAAAAATTATTAAATAAAATAAAAACAAATATTGAAATAAAAATAAAAGTTGATCCATTTGAATTACTATTTAATAAAGTTTTAAATTCTTTATGAAGTTTATTAAGAATTAAATTTCAAATAAAATAATATCGATTAGGAATTAATCAAAATGAATAAGGAATAAATAATAAACCTAAAAAAGTTCTAATTCAATTAAAAGGGATGAATAATAAATTAGTAGATGGGTCAAAAATTGAAAAAAGATTAGTTATCATTTTCAGTAAAAATTTTTATTATTTTTTGAAAATAAATAATTATTTTTATTATTTTTTTTAATAAAAATATAGTAATTAATAATATTAAAAGTAATAAAAATTATAATAAAAAAGAAAAAAGAAAAAATTCAATTAATAGGTATTATTTGTGGAATAAAAGAATATTATTAATATAATAATTTAAATTTGACATATTTATGTTATGAATTTAACTAATTCTTTAAGTTCATTAGAAGTAATTGCTAATTTACTATGAAATGGTTTAAGAGACCAGTACTTGCTTTCAGTCATCTAATGATGAATAATTATTAATTCAATTAATAAAATTTTTAATTGAAATTCTTTCAATAACAATAGGTATAAAACTATGATTTGCACCACAAATTTCAGAACATTGCCCAAAAAAAATTCCTGGTCGATTAATAAAAAAACTTGTTTGATTTAATCGACCAGGATTTGCATCTACTTTTACACCTAAAGATGGAATAGTTCAAGAGTGAATTACATCTGTAGCAGTTACTATAATTCGAATTTGATTGTTTATAGGTAAAATAATTCGATTATCAACATCTAATAATCGAAAATTATTATTGTTTATATCATTTACAGGAATTATATAAGAGTCAAATTCAATATTATTAAAATCTGAATATTCATAACTTCAATATCATTGATGTCCAATAGATTTAATAGTAATAAGAGGTTTATTTAATTCATCTAGTAAATATAATAATCGTAATGAAGGTAATGCAATAAAAATTAAAGTAATAGTTGGTAAAATAGTTCAAATTAATTCAATTAATTGATTTTCTAATAAAAATCGATTGATATATTTATTAAAGAATAATCTTAATATTAAATATCTTACTAAAATAGTAATTATAATTAAAATAATTAAAGTATGATCATGAAAAAAGATAATTTGTTCTATAAGAGGGGATGCTCCGTTTTGTAAATTTAAATTTGATCAAGTTGCCATTTCTAAAAAAAGGATGATCCTTTATATATGGGGTTTAAATCCATTACATATAATCTGCCATAATAGAAATTAATTTCTTAAAATTGGAAGTTCATTATAAGAATGTTCTGCAGGAGGATAATTTTGATATCATTCAATAGAAGATGCTAAATTTAATGAAAATAAAATTATTCGTTGATTAATTATAGATTCTCAAATAATAATTAAAATTAATATTACAGCTAATAAAGAAATATAAGATCCTAAAGAGGAAATAATATTTCATGAAATAAAAGTATCAGGATAATCTGAATATCGTCGAGGTATTCCTGCTAATCCTAAAAAATGTTGAGGAAAAAAAGTTAAATTTACCCCAATAAATATAGTAAAAAATTGAATTTTTAAAAAAAATGGGTTTAAGGTTAATCCTGTGAATAAAGGATATCAATGAATAAATCTTCCTATAATTGCGAATACTGCTCCTATAGATAAAACATAATGAAAATGAGCTACTACATAATAAGTATCATGTAAAGCGACATCAATAGAAGAATTAGCTAAAATTACTCCTGTTAACCCTCCTACGGTAAATAAAAAAACAAACCCTAATCTTCATAAAATTGAAGGTCTATAATTAATTTGAGTTCCATGGAAAGTAGCTAATCAACTAAAAATTTTAATTCCTGTAGGTACTGCAATAATTATTGTTGCTGAAGTGAAATACGCTCGAGTATCAATATCTATTCCAACAGTAAATATATGATGAGCTCAAACAATAAATCCTAATAGTCCAATTGCCATTATTGCATAAATTATTCCTAAAGATCCAAATGTTTCTTTTTTACCTCTTTCTTGGGAGATAATATGAGAAATTATACCAAATCCAGGTAAAATTAAAATATAAACTTCTGGATGACCGAAAAATCAAAATAAATGTTGATAAAGAATAGGATCTCCTCCTCCTGCAGGATCAAAAAAAGATGTATTTAAATTACGATCAGTAAGAAGTATTGTAATTGCACCTGCTAAAACTGGTAGGGAAAGAAGAAGCAGTAAAGCTGTAATTCCAACAGCTCAAACAAATAAAGGTATTTGATCAAAAGATAATCCATTAATTCGTATATTAATGATTGTTGTAATAAAATTAATAGCTCCTAAAATAGATGAAATTCCAGCTAAATGTAAAGAAAAAATAGCTAAATCTACTGAGCTTCCTCTATGTGCAATATTTGATGAAAGTGGGGGGTAAACTGTTCATCCTGTTCCAGCTCCATTTTCAACAATTCTTCTTGAAATTAATAAGGTTAATGAAGGAGGTAATAATCAAAATCTTATATTATTTATTCGGGGGAAAGCTATATCTGGAGCTCCTAATATTAAAGGAACTAATCAATTTCCAAATCCTCCAATTATAATTGGTATAACTATGAAAAAAATTATAATAAACGCATGAGCTGTTACAATAGTATTATAAATTTGATCATCTCCAATTAAAGAACCTGGATTTCCTAATTCAGCTCGAATTAATAATCTTAAAGATGTTCCTACTATTCCAGCTCAAATTCCAAAAATAAAATATAAAGTACCAATATCTTTATGATTTGTAGAATAAATTCATTTTCGCAAATAAAATGGCTGAGATTTAAGCGATAAATTGTAAATTTATTAACAAGAAATAATTCTTTTTTATTAAATTAAAAAGCTTTATATTCAAATAATGATTTAAAATTGCAAATTTTAAGGTATAAATAATTTATTAAGGCTTAAAGAAGTATTCTTTATAAATAATTTTGAAGATTATTAGTTTATTTTAACTTAAAACCTTATAATATATATATATATACATATATATATATATTATAAGAAAAAGAAAGTTCTTAAAATTAAACTTGAAATTGAAATAAAGGAAAAAAAATTAATTAAATTTATTATTTTATTTTTAATAAAAATTTTTATTCATTTTAATTTTAAATAATTAAATATAAATGAAGAGTATATAATTCGAATATAGAAAAATAGTATAATTAATCTTATTATAATTAAAATAAATGTTAAAAAAAAAAAATTATTTAAAATTAAAAAATTTATAATAATTCATTTTGGAAAAAATCCAATAAAAGGTGGCATTCCACCTAGTGATAAAAAATTAATTAATAAAGATAACTTAATTATATAATTAATATTAAAAAAAAATAATTGATTAATAAAAAATATATTTATTATATAAAATAATAAACATATAATTAAAATTATAAGAGAATATATAAAAAAATAAAATATTCATAAATTTTCTCTGATTATAATTGAAGAAATTATTCATCTTAAATTATTAATTGAAGAAAAAGCTATTAATTTTCGTAATGAAGTTTGATTCAAACCTCCAATTGCTCCAATAATAGCATTTATAATAATAATAATAATTAAAAAATTTTTATTAAAATAATAAGATAAAAGAATAATAGGGGTAATTTTTTGTCAAGTTATTAAAATAAAATTATTTAATCAAGATAATCCTTCAATAATATTAGGGAATCAGAAATGAAAGGGGGCTGATCCTATTTTTATTAATAAAGAAGAATTAATTATAATTGATAATAAATTATTTATTTTAAAATTTTTTAAAAAAATTATTATAAAAATAATACAAAATAATAAATTAATTGATGCAATAGATTGTACTAAAAAATATTTTAATGAAGCTTTTGAAGATAAAATATTATTAGAATAATTAATTAATGGAATAAATCTTAATAAATTAATTTTTAATCCAATTCAACATCCAAATCATGAATTTGAGGAAATTGAAATTAATGAACTAAAAATTAAAATAAAAAAAAAAAATATTTTATTAGAATTTAAGTTTAGGAAAATTTAAAATAAAGAAATAATTCTTAAATAATATTAAAATATTAAAATTTATATTTTAGTGTAAGATGCACAATAATTTTTGATATTGTTAGATATAGTTTAATTCTATAAAATATAATAAAGGTAGGAAATCTACTTAATTTATCCTATCAGAATAATCCTTTAATCAGGCACTTTATTTAAAAAAAAGGAATACCTTTATATTTGAGGTATGACCCCAAAAGCTTAAATTAGCTTATTTTTAA